GAAGAAGCAATATAGAGAAGTATCGGCTTTAGGTAAACATATTCCTATGTCTACTCACAAAGCGAGAAGAGTGATTGATCAGATTCGTGGACGTTCCTACGAAGAAACACTGATGATACTAGACCTCATGCCTTATCGAGCATGTTATCCAATTTTAAAATTAATTTATTCCGCAGCAGCAAACGGTATTCACAATATGAATTTCGACGAAACAAGTTTAATCATTAGTAAAGCCGAAGTCAATGAGGGGACTACTGCGAAAAAATTCAAACCTCGAGCTAAGGGACAGAGTTATCCGATAAAAAGATCCACTTGTCATATCACTATCGTATTGAGGGATATATCATTATCATTAAACGAAAAATATGAAGAATATATCAGCAAACCTATGTATAGTAGGGGGGTATTATGGGACAAAAAATAAATCCATTAGGTTTCCGACTTGGTACAACCCAAACCCATCACTCTATTTGGTTTGAAGAACGAAAAGATTATTCTGAAGGCCTACAAGAAGATCACAAAATACGAGAACACATTAAAAATTATATAGAAAAGGAGAGAATCTCCTCCGGTACGGATGTAATTTCACGAATACAGATTGACAAAAGAATCGATGTGGTTAAAGTCATAATCTATATGGGATTCTCAAACTTATTAACAGAGGATGAACCGCCCAAAACCAAAATCAAAGAATTACAGGTAAGTTTAAAAAAAGCCATTCACTTCATTCACAACCGAAAACTGAATATTGCTGTTAGAAAAATGAAAAAACCTTACGGAGACCCTACTATTCTTGGAGAATTTATAGCCGACCAATTAAAGAATAGAGTTTCATTTCGCAAAGCAATGAAAAAGGCTGTTGAATTAGTCGAAAAAGAATATAAAAAGGGAATTCAAGTACAAATTGCCGGATGTATTGGCGGAAAAGCACAAGAAATGGCACGCGTCGAATGGCTTAGAAAGGGTCGAGTCCCTCTCCAAACCGTTACCGCTAAAATCCATTTTGGTTCCACTCAAGTTCTAACTATCCATGGGGTATTGGGTATAAAAGTTTGGATCTTTTGAGACGGGAAATCCTACTATCCAATGCTAGAACAAAAAATGAAAAATTCGTTCGTTTTTTGTTCAACCAAAAAAAGGAACAATTATAGAGGGTTGCATAAGAAGTCGAAAAAGGATAGAAAGGATAGAATTGATATGTTGAGTCCAAAAAAAACCAAATTCCGTAAACAACATAGAGGAAGAATGAAAGGAAGATCTTCTGGAGGCAGTCGTATTTCTTTCGGTAAATATGCTCTTCAAGCACTTGAACCCGCTTGGGTCACCTCTCGACAAATAGAAGCAGGGCGGCGAGCAATGACACGAAATGTACGTCGCGGTGGAAAAATATGGGTGCGTATTTTTCCAGACAAACCCGTTACAGTAAAACCTACACAAACGCGTATGGGGTCGGGTAAAGGATCTCCCGAATATTGGGTAGCTGTGGTTAAACCGGGTAGAATACTTTATGAAATGGGCGGAGTAGCGGAAAATATAGCTAGAAAGGCTATTGAAATAGCTGCATCAAAAATGCCTATACGGACTCAATTCATTAGTTCGAAATAGGAATGTAGAACCAAAATAAGTAAGGAAGCCTTGGGGATAAAAAAAAAGAATTGCAGGTTTTTTGGACAAAAAAGATTTCTTTTTTTTTACTTCGTGCTTTGCGTCGAAAGAGCAGGCTAAACAAAAAAAACAACAAAAAACAAAAAAAAAAAAACAAAAAAACGATATGATTCAATCTCAGACCCTTTTGAATGTAGCGGACAACAGCGGTGCCCGGAAATTGATGTGTATTCGAATCGTAGGAGCTGGTAATCGACGATATGCTCATATTGGCGACGTTATTGTTGCTGTGATTAAGGAAGCAAGGCCAACTTCGGCTCTAAAACGATCAGAAGTGATCAAAGCTGTAATTATACGTACTTGTAAAGAACTCAAATGTAAGGATGGTATGATAATACGATATGATGACAATGCTGCAGTTGTCATTAATAAAGACCTAAATCCAGTAGGAACTCGCATTGTTGGTGCGATCACCGAAGAATTGAGAGATAAAAATTTCGGCAAAATAGTTTCATTAGCGAACGAAGTCTTATAAGAAGTCTTTTCAAAGCAAACTGTGATCTAGTATTTGAATGAAATCCATTTATCAGTATGGTAGATTGTGTCTCAGGTATATACCTTTAAGAATTCAGAAATCAAAATAAAGGAACATGTTGATTATATCCAAATTTCAAGGCAACAATTTAGTTTATCATGGGTAAGGACACTCTTTCTGACATATTAACCTCTATACGAAATGCCGATATGGCTAAAAAAGAGACCGTTCGAATAACATGTACTAACATCGCCCAAAACATTGTGAAAATACTGTTACGAGAGGGTTTTATCAAAAATACGAGGACACATCGGGAAAGCGACAAATCCTTTTTGATTTTAACCCTACGCCATAGAAGGAATAGGAAGGGTCCGTATAGAACTTTTTTAAATTTAAAACGGGTCAGTCGACCCGGTCTACGAATCTATTCTAACTATCAAAAAATTCCTAGGATTTTGGGCGGAATGGGGATTGCAATTCTTTCTACTTCTAAGGGTATTATGACAGACCGAGAGGCTCGACTAAAAAGAATGGGTGGAGAAATCTTGTTATATGTATGGGAATCGTAATCTTTATGCCACCAGAACTCGTCCTACAATAAAAAATAAAAGACACCAAAGGCAGAATCATGATCAGAGCTTATTATAAGAATCAGCAAATTCGAAATCTAAAAATGTCTATTATTAAAGCATCCTGAAAAAATTCGGTCGACAGGATTGGTATTGGCGCTCTCAATCAGAGCTTATTATAAGAATCAGCAAGTTCGCAATCTAAAAATGCATATTCAGAAAGGATAGTGTAAAAATAGGGTAGTGGATGGATTTGGTAGACAACAAATCGAAGATTGGGTAACTTGACAATTCAAATGGAATATGAAAATGTAACAGGATTCCATTCGCGACTCCAAAGAACCCTAGTTTCTTCCAAGCAAATAGATTCAAGGTTAAGCAATAAAAAATATGAAATTAAGGGCCTCCGTTCGTAAAATTTGTACCAAGTGTCGGCTGATCCGTAGGAAAGGGCGAATTAGAGTCATTTGTTCCAATCCAAGACATAAACAAAGACAGCGATAACCTTTTCTAAAAAAAAAAAAATTTTTAAAGTAAAAGCTAAAGTAAAAAAATAGAATAAGGAGAAAAAAAATCTATTTTAACATGAAATGGATATATCCATATCTCTCTCACTTTTCTTTATAAAAATGATAACATATGGCAAAAATTTTACGAAGATATAGTTCTATTAGAAATAGACGCATTCGTTCGCGTAAGAGTGTACGGAAAATACCGAAAGGAATTATTCACGTTCAAGCAAGTTTTAACAACACGATTGTTACTGTTACAGACGTAGGGGGTCGCGTGGTTACTTCAGCCTCTGCTGGCGCTTGTGGATTCAAGGGTAGAAGAAGGGGGACGCCGTTTGCGGCCCAAACTACAACCGAAAATGCTATTCGCACAGTAGTAGATCAAGGTATGCACCGAGCTGTTGTCTTGGTAAAAGGTGTTGGTCGTGGAAGGGATGCAGCATTACGAGCTATTTTTAGAAGTGGTGTTCGATTACATTTTTTACGAGACCGAACCCCTTTACCACACAACGGGTGTAGGCCTCCTAAAAAACGACGTACGTAGAAAAAAAAATCGAACACCAAAAAGTAGAAAACTATTCATCAACAAAACAACGAGAACAGAGATAACAGATTGCCGAAATGGCAATTTTTTGAAAGAAAATAGGCTCAACCGAGCGAACTACAAAGAACTACAAAGTCAATTGAATCTTCAAAAAACCATCTAGGGGGGACTCCACATGGAAAACAACTACAACGAGAACAGAGATAACAGATTGCCGCAATGGCAATTTTTGGAATACAGAGAAATTGAAAAAGATTTTGTGTATGGAAAGTTTTCGATTGCTCCCCTTAAAAAAGGGGAGGCACAATTCTTTTTTAGTACATTGAGAAAATCATTATATAATGCAATAGAATGCGCATCTTTTACACATGCTAAATTCATCGATTCAACTCACGAGTTGAGGAACATCGTTGGGGTTCAGGAGTCCATAAGCGAAATTTTATTTCATTTCAATCAAATCAAATTAAAATCAAATTTGGATGGTTTGCAGGGACCTCTTTATGCTATTATAGACCTACAGGGACCTAGAAACGTAACCGCTCTGGACATACAGTTACCACCTGGTATCTCAATCCTTGATACGAGCCAGAAAATAGCCACCGTAACGGAACCCGTTCGATTTGTTGTTGAATTGATGATTGAAACGAATTCATCAGATTCTCTACAAACACGGCGGGAAATGGAGTTTCCCCCTGAGGATGGATACGCAATAGATGCCGTCTTCACACCCATTCGAAACGTTAGTTCAAGTATTCATCTCTATGATTTTGAAAATGAAAATGGAACTGATCAAAGAGAAATGCTTGTTCTGGAAATATTTACAGATGGTAGGGTAGGTCCTTATGAGGCACTTGTCAAAGCTTCGAAGAAAGTTCTTTCTCTTTTTCTTTGCTTTTTGTCTGTAGAACAAGATTATGAAACTAACCAAAAAATCAACAAGATTAATCCAGTAATCTTCAGTTCAGACATCCCATTAGACTCTAGCGAGGGCGAGGATTTTTAAGACATCCCATTAGACTCTAGCGAGGGCGAGGACTCTACCGCCCCATTCTACGCTGAACACGATAGCGAGGGCGAGGACTCTACCGCCCCATTCTACCCTGAAGATGATATTCTCGAACGCTCGTTCAATTCCAACGAGCGTGACGAGGTGATCGAGGAGAAACTCGTAGAATTCCTCCAAAGGTTTCTCCCTACTCGTAAGGATATAGAGATCGTTATCGAACGATTCAGAGAGAAACAAGCGATTTCAACCTTCGCTTTTCTAAGATCACTAGACGGTATAATGACTCTCCTTAGTAATAAAGAAGAGATTGTAGAGATTCTACAGCCAAGTCTCAAGGATATTTTATCCTTGATCGATAAGCAAGCAAGTTTAGTTTTAGAACTAAATAAGGAACGAGAGGAGTTCAAAAGCGATTTTCAAAAGTTCAGGAGACCTTTTTTGGATTCATTTGAATCCATGATCGCTCAAGGAAGAGTGCTCAACTACCTCGAGTCTTTGTGGAAACGTCGGCTCTTTTAATAAAGCGTTTTTGAATCAAAAGAATATCTATGGAGTAGTCGCTTGAAGGCGAGCGACTACGCCATAGATATTCACTAGTCGTCAATTCCAGTTCTGCCTTTTCTATATTTTATATAGTCTATTTTCTATAGATGGAGTAGTCGCTCGCCTTCAAGCGACTACTCCATCTTTTGATTTCACAGTGGAATCCTTTTTCAATTTAAAAAAGACCTAAAGTT